TTAACGAATAAATGATTATTTTCTACTAACCATAAGGATATTGGAACACTTTACTTTATTTTTGGAGCTTGATCAGGAATAGTAGGTACTTCTCTTAGAATATTAATTCGAACAGAATTAGGAAACCCTGGATCTCTGATTGGAGATGACCAAATCTATAACGTTATCGTAACTGCACATGCATTCATTATAATTTTCTTTATAGTTATGCCTATTATAATTGGAGGATTTGGAAACTGACTTGTACCTCTAATATTAGGTGCCCCTGACATAGCATTTCCCCGAATAAATAACATAAGATTTTGACTTTTACCACCATCCCTTACTCTTCTGCTAATAAGAAGAATTGTAGAAAGAGGAGCAGGTACAGGATGAACAGTTTACCCCCCACTGTCATCTAATATCGCTCACGGAGGATCTTCAGTAGATCTTGCAATTTTTAGCCTACACTTAGCAGGAATTTCCTCAATTCTTGGTGCAGTAAACTTTATTACAACAGTTATTAATATACGGCCACAAGGAATAACATTCGATCGAATACCCCTATTTGTATGAGCAGTAGTAATTACCGCAGTTCTTCTTCTACTTTCACTCCCTGTACTTGCTGGAGCAATCACAATACTTTTAACTGATCGAAATATTAATACTTCATTCTTCGACCCGGCAGGAGGAGGAGATCCTATTCTTTATCAACACTTATTCTGATTTTTTGGACATCCAGAAGTTTATATTCTTATTCTTCCAGGATTTGGAATAATTTCCCATATTATTAGACAAGAAAGAGGAAAAAAGGAAGCATTTGGAACCTTAGGAATAATTTATGCAATAATAGCAATTGGCTTACTTGGATTTGTTGTTTGAGCTCACCATATATTTACAGTAGGAATAGATGTAGATACTCGTGCTTATTTTACTTCAGCGACAATAATTATTGCTGTACCTACAGGAATTAAAATTTTCAGATGATTAGCAACTCTTCATGGAACTCAGATAAATTATAGTCCTTCAATAATATGAGCACTCGGATTCGTTTTTCTATTTACAGTAGGAGGACTTACAGGAGTAATTTTAGCCAACTCTTCCATTGACATCATACTTCATGATACATACTACGTTGTAGCCCATTTCCACTATGTTTTATCAATAGGGGCAGTATTTGCAATTATAGGAGGATTAGTACATTGATTCCCTCTATTTACAGGACTAACTTTAAATATGAAGCTTTGTAAAGCCCAATTTTTCACAATGTTTGTGGGCGTAAACTTGACATTTTTTCCTCAACACTTTTTAGGATTAAGAGGTATACCTCGACGATATTCTGATTATCCCGACGCTTATACAATATGAAATATTATTTCATCAATTGGTTCAGTAATTTCCCTTATTAGAGTAATATTCCTAATCTATATTATTTGAGAAAGATTTTCTGCTTCACGAAAAACTCTTGTCCCCTTAAATCTTCCTTCATCAATTGAATGACTTCAAAATACCCCTCCAGCTGAGCATAGATATTCTGAATTGCCAATATTATCATCATTCTAATATGGCAGATTAGTGCAATGGATTTAAACCCCGTACATAAAGTTTATGACTTTTTTTAGAAAAAGCAACATGAAAACTCCTACTCCTTCAAGATAGAGCCTCCCCTTTAATAGAGCAATTATCATTTTTTCATGATCATACCCTATTAATTCTAGTCATCATTACAATTCTCGTAGGGCAAATAATAGCTGGACTTTTTTTTAATAAATTAACTCATCGATTTCTTCTGGAAGGACAAACAATTGAGCTAATCTGAACGGTATTACCAGCTATTACTCTTATTTTCATTGCTCTTCCCTCTTTACGACTAATTTATATTCTTGATGAAACTAATAATCCAATAATTTCAATTAAAGCAATTGGACATCAATGATATTGATCATATGAATATTCAGATTTCAAAAACATTGAATTTGATTCATATATAATCCCAATAACAGAAATAAAGGACTATAACTTTCGACTATTAGATGTAGACAATCGAATAGTAGTTCCATTTTTATCCCAAATTCGAATACTAATTTCAGCAGCAGATGTAATTCACTCTTGGACAATCCCTTCTTTAGGAGTAAAAGTAGATGCTACTCCTGGACGTCTTAATCAAGTAAGATTTATTTCAACACGATCTAGGCTCCTTTACGGACAATGTTCAGAAATTTGTGGAGCAAACCATAGATTCATACCTATTGTTGCTGAGAGAATTTCCCCTTCTTTCTTTATTAAATGAATTTCTAAAATAATTGAGATTTCATTAGATGGCTGAAAGTAAGTAATGGTCTCTTAAACCATCCTATAGTATATTAACAAATACTTCTAATGAAAAATTTAGTTAATTAATAACATTAACTTGTCAAGTTAAAGTAAATATTCAAATATTAATTTTTAATCCCTCAAATAGCACCATTAAATTGACTATCCTTAATAATTATATTTATTATAATTCTGATTTTATTTAACATTTTAAACTATTATTCTTTTTCTAGAATTAAAAAATCATTAAAACAAAAACAATTTAAAACTCCCATAACTAATTGAAAATGATAGCAAACCTATTCTCATCTTTTGATCCATCTACAAATTGAAGAACATCTTTAAATTGAATAAGAACTATAATTGGAATCTTAATTATTCCTTCAACATTCTGATTCATTCCATCACGATTAAACATCTTATGAACAAAGATTACTATAACTCTTCATAAGGAATTTAAAACTCTAATCGGCCCAAAAATTAAAGGATCAACTATTATATTTATTTCTCTTTTTAGATTAATTTTATATAATAATTTCTTAGGACTGTTCCCTTATATTTTCACAAGAACAAGACATATAACTATAACATTAACATTAGCCTTATCACTTTGATTGTCCTTTATATTATTTGGGTGAATTAACAACACAATTCATATATTTGCTCATCTTGTTCCCCAGGGTACACCACCCGTCCTTATACCCTTCATAGTATGTATTGAAACAATTAGAAATATTATTCGACCAGGAACATTAGCAATTCGTCTATCAGCTAATATAATTGCAGGACATTTATTAATAACTCTCCTTGGAAACACAGGAACAATTTTATCAACATATATAATTAATATCTTATTAATTGTTCAAATTATACTTCTTTTATTAGAATCAGCCGTAGCAATTATTCAGTCTTATGTATTCGCAGTTTTAAGAACTTTATATTCAAGAGAAGTAAACTAATGACCCAAAAAAACCATCCATTCCATTTAGTTGATGTAAGGCCATGACCTATTTTAGGATCTTTAAGAGCGTTAATTTTAATATCAGGAATCATTAAATGATTCCATTTCTTTGACAATACACTCCTAATAATCGGTGCAATTTCCATATTATTAATTATATACCAATGATGACGAGATATTTCTCGAGAAGCAACATTTCAAGGCCATCATACTTACGTAGTAACCATAGGGTTGCGGTGAGGAATAATCTTATTCATTACATCTGAAGTATTCTTTTTCATTTCATTTTTTTGAGGATTTTTTCACAATAGACTTGCTCCAACGGTAGAAATCGGAATAATTTGACCTCCAAAAGGAATTCAAACTTTCAACCCAATTCAAATTCCCTTACTTAATACCTTAATCCTATTAACATCAGGTCTTACAGTCACTTGAGCTCATCATAGACTAATAGAAAATAATGCCAAACAAGCTACCCAAGGACTATTATTAACTGTAATTCTTGGACTTTATTTTTCCATTTTACAAGCATATGAGTATTATGAATCATCGTTCTCAATTTCTGACTCTGCCTATGGATCATCATTTTTCGTAGCAACAGGATTCCATGGAATTCACGTCATTATTGGAACAACATTCTTATTAGTTTGTTTACTTCGTCACCTTGATAACCACTTCTCCCAAATTCATCATTTTGGGTTTGAAGCAGCTGCTTGATACTGACATTTTGTTGATGTAGTTTGATTATTCCTTTATATTTCAATCTATTGATGAGGTAGATATTTATATAGTATAAAAATTATTTTTGACTTCCAATCAAAAGATCTATAAAATAGTATAAATAATTCTTTCTTTACTAATTACAGCTATAATTATTATAATAATTTCTATTTTATTAATTATTGTTCTTAATTTTACTTCAAAAAAAACAATTTTAGATCGAGAAAAAAGATCTCCATTCGAATGCGGATTTGATCCTAAGTCCTCTACCCGATTACCATTCTCTTTACATTTCTTCTTAATTGCTATTATTTTTTTAATCTTTGACGTAGAAATTACTCTTCTATTCCCGCTCGTTGTTTCTATAAAACATAATAATATATTAATCTACTTCATTGTTCTAATTTCATTCCTAATTATTCTTCTAGTGGGCCTATTTCACGAATGAAAGCAAGGGGCCCTAGAATGAACAAACTAGGATAATAGTTAACCATAACATTTAATTTGCATTTAAAAGTCATTGATCCAATCAATTTATCTTAAATAAGAAGCAAAAATTGCATTTAGTTTCGACCTAAAAATATGATTAAAATTAATCCTTATTTTTAATTGAAACCAAAATAGAGGTATGTCACTGTTAATGACAACAATGAATTATATATTCCAATTAAAGAAATATTATAAAAAATAAGCTTCTAACTTAATTATAAAGCATTAAATTGTTTATATTTCTATTTATATAGTTTAAAAAAAACATTACATTTTCAATGTAAAATTAATTAATTTTTATAAATACTTAAAAACTATAAGTTTCCTTAATATCTTCAATATTATGCTCTTAATATAAGCTATTTAAGTACAATAATATAATAACTACTAGTCATATAACCATTAAAATAAAAAAAATCTTAATTCTATTGTATATTAAAACCTGAGCTATTTTAGAAGAATTAATCAATGAAAAATAAATTTTTTGAGCACCAAAATATTCAGTTCATCCTTGATCCAATCTCTTATAAAAAACTGAACCCCCAACAACAGGATAAAAATTAACACCAAAAGTTGAAATTACAGGTATATTTCATATTCCAGAAAAAAATCAAGACAATTTATAAAATTGTAAAGATAAATTATCAAAACTTAAAGAAAACTTGGACATTTCATAACCTATTCAAGCTCCAATAATAATCATTAATAAAGCCATAATCTTTAAAGAAAACGGTAAAATAATAGTGTAAGGACAGGGAAAAATAATTCATCCTAATAATCTTCCTATAAAAACTACTAAAAAAATTAACCCTCTTATACCCTTTAATATAGTAAAACCTCTCTCCGAAACTCCTCTAATTGCTAACTGATTATTATCACCTACGCATGTATAATATACTAAACGAAAACTATAACAAACAGTTAAACCTACAGAAACATAAAAAATAAAATAAATATAAAAATTAAAATATCCTATTGATATAATCTCAACAATTAAATCCTTAGAATAAAACCCTCTAAGAAAAGGCAAACCACATAAAGATAAATTTCTAATATTCAAATAAGCACAAGTTAATGGCATTAATTTAATTAAACCACCCATATAACGAATATCTTGAAAATTACCTAAATTATGAATCACGTTACCTGCACACATAAATAATAAAGCCTTAAATAATGCATGAGTAAGCAAATGAAAAAACGCTAACCTATATCTTCCTAAAGCTAAAATTCTTATTATCAGACCTAGTTGACTTAAAGTAGATAAAGCAATAATTTTTTTTAAATCAAATTCAAACCTTGCCCCTAACCCTGACATAAACATTGTTATTCTTGAAATAAATAATAAAAAATAAGTTAATGTTCTACCAAACGCATAATTAAAACGAATTAATAAATATACGCCTGCTGTAACCAATGTAGACGAATGAACAAGAGAAGAAACAGGTGTAGGAGCAGCTATAGCTGCAGGAAGTCAAGAAGAAAACGGAATTTGAGCTCTCTTAGTTATAGCCGCCAAAAGAACTAAATAAGTAATAATTTCCATATAAATATCCCCCTTTAATTCCTCCAAATAAAAAACATAATTTCATCTACCATAATTTAATATTCATGCAATAGCTATAAGTAAAGCAACATCACCAATTCGATTTCTCAATGCAGTTAACATCCCAGCATTATAAGACTTTACATTCTGATAATAAATAACTAAACAATAAGAAACCAATCCTAAACCATCTCAACCTAGTAGAATTCTAATCAAATTAGGACTAATAATAAGCAACATTATTGATAAAACAAATATTACTACTAACATAATAAAACGATTTAAATTTAAATCCCCTTCCATATACTCTCGACTATAAAAAATTACTATACCCGAAATAAACAAAACAAAACTCATAAATAATATTGATATTCAGTCAAAAAGAATAGTCATAACAATAGAGCTAGAATTAATTATTAATAAATTTAACTCCAAAAAATAAGTTAAGTCTATAACTATAAAATAAACTCTAACAAAAAAAAACGATAAACTTAAAAAAACAAAAAAATAAGAATAAATTAAACAAATATTCAGTATTATTTAAAATACAAAAGTATATCTTTGACTCCACAAATCAAAATTTTTTTTAAACTATTTAAATACACTCATAATCTCAGATAATCTCCTGATAAAATCAGTAAATTTAATGGAAGTCAGTGTATTATCAATAACAAATACTCTCGAACTCTACAAGAAAAAAACGAATAATAACCTGAATAATAGAACCCATGCTGTCTATAAGAATATAAAAATAAAGAATAAACAGCCCCAAAAAAAGAAATTAATATAAGAAAAAATATATTTAAATTACTAAATCCTAAAATTCTATTAATCAATATAATTTCCCCTAAAAGATTTAAAGAAGGTGGTGCCGCTATATTTGAAGATACTAATAAAAATCACAATAAAGATAATCTTGGCATTAAATTAATCAACCCTTTATTAATATATAAACTCCGACTTATTAATCGTTCATAAGAAATGTTAGCTAAACAAAATAATCCTGAAGAACATAAACCATGAGCCACCATTATTGCTAATGAACCTCCAAAACCTCAGTAATTCAAAGTTATAATTCCTGCTAAAACCAAACCTATATGAGACACAGAAGAATATGCAATTAAAGATTTTATATCTCTTTGTCGTAAACAAATTAAAGAAACATAAAAACCACCCACAAGTCTAATTCTAATAAAAAAAATATTAACCTGTATACCAATTAAAGTAAAAATAACTATCAACCGTATCATTCCGTAACCTCCTAACTTCAATATAATACCTGCTAAAATTATTGACCCAGACACAGGTGCTTCTACATGAGCCTTAGGAAGTCATAAATGAGTGAAAAACATAGGAATTTTAATAAAAAATACAAAATTAATAAGTAAGTAAATTATTAACCTTTCTACATTCCTATTAAAAAAAAAATAATGCAAAGAATCAAAACAATTATAACAAAAAAATAAAGAAATCATTATAGGTAAAGAAGCCAGTAAAGTATAAAATAATATATAAACACCGGCCTGTAAACGTTCAGGCTGATACCCTCAACCTATAATTAAAATTAAAGTAGGAATTAATCTAATTTCAAAAAAAATATAAAAAATAAAAACATTTAAAGAACTAAAAGTAAAATACAACCTAATTATTAAACAAAGAACAACAAATAAAAAAGTATTATACCAATTATTTTTCAAAAAAATCTTTTCTCTAGCCATTAACATCAATCTACAAATCCAAAAACTAAGTAAAATTAAAACATAAGACAATAAGTCAACTCCAAACTCACCTGAAATTCTAGAAAACATATTTATTAAGGAAAAATTCATCAAAAAAACAAATCTTAGTAGTAATCAAATTAATTGATTAAATCAAAACCTTCCATAAAAAGATAAAGGAATCATTATAATTAAAGCAAATAAGATCTTTATCATAAAACATTAAACCTTTGAAAATAATCATTCCCATGAGTACGAATTAAAGAAACTAAAATTGATAAGCCTAGAACACCTTCACAGACTCTAAAAGTTAAAAAAACTATTGAAAAAAAATATTCATTACCAACCTGACTTAAGTAAAAAAACATCAAATAATAAACAGATAAAACAACAAATTCTAATCTTAAAAGTATTAATAACAAATGCTTACGTTTTATTCTAAATATAAATAACCCACAAAGAAACATCAACAAACCAACAAACTTATATATTAACACTAGTTTTTATAATTTAAAAAAAATATTAGTCTTGTAAACTAAAAATAAGTTCCAACTTTAAAAACATCAAGAAAAGAAAAAATCCTATCATTAATCTCCAAAATTAATATTTTATAATTAAACTACTTCTTGAAATTATTTCTATTCTTCTAACAATTAGAGTATTAATATCCATATTATTTATCATAATAAATCATCCTATTTCAGCAGGAGTTATTCTTCTCATAAATACAGTTACAATCAGTCTAATTACAGGAAATTTAAACCAAAATTTTTGATTCTCATACATTCTATTCTTAATCTTAATTGGGGGAATATTAATTTTATTTATATACATAACAAGAATTGCCTCAAACGAAAAATTTAAAACCAATATTTTTCTACTAACAATTATTATTCCGTCCCCCCTAATTGCATGAGTAATTAACAGCTCAATTAAATCTACAATTAATAACAACGAAACTTTAATGTTAAACGAAGAAATTAATATAAATACTTCATTGATTAAATATATTAACCTTCCATTAAGAGGAATTTTATTGTTTCTTATAATCTATCTACTTTTAACTCTAATCGCAACTGTAAAAATCACTAGATTCAAGCAAGGATCAATTCGACAAATAAACTAATGAAAATACCAATACGAAAAACATCCCCTCTATTTAAAATTGTAAACAACTCATTGATTGATCTTCCATCACCATCAAATATTTCAACATTATGAAATTTTGGATCCCTGCTAGGATTATGCTTAGTAATTCAAATTATTACAGGAATATTTCTAGCCATGCACTATTGTCCTAACATTGATATAGCATTTAATAGAGTAGCACACATTTGTCGAGATGTAAATCAAGGATGATTAATTCGAACATTGCATGCAAATGGAGCATCATTTTTCTTTATCTGCATCTACTTACATGTTGGACGAGGAATATATTACAGATCATATAATCTTATTCATACATGAATAGTTGGAGTAACAATTCTATTCCTAGTTATAGCTACAGCATTCCTAGGCTACGTCTTACCTTGAGGACAAATATCTTTTTGAGGTGCGACAGTTATTACAAATCTACTATCTGCAATTCCATACTTAGGAATAAATATTGTACAATGACTTTGGGGAGGGTTCGCAGTAGATAATGCCACACTAACTCGATTTTTCTCTTTTCATTTTCTCTTACCCTTTATTGTTGCCGCAATAGTAATAGTACATCTACTTTTTCTCCACCAAACAGGATCTAATAATCCTCTTGGTCTAAACAGAAACATTGATAAAATTCCTTTTCACCCATATTTTTCATTCAAAGACATTCTAGGTTTCCTAATCATATTAACAATACTAGTTATTTTATCTCTTACAAATCCCTACATACTTGGAGACCCTGATAATTTTATTCCGGCCAACCCCTTGGTCACACCTGTCCATATTCAACCAGAATGATATTTTCTATTTGCTTATGCTATTCTACGTTCAATTCCAAATAAACTTGGAGGAGTAATCGCCTTAGTAATATCAATCGCAATTCTATTTATTTTACCATTTTCAAACAAAAAAAAATTCGCAAGAAATCAATTTTACCCTCTAAATAAATTTCTTTTCTGAACTATAGTAACTTTAGTAATTTTACTAACATGAATTGGAGCACGACCGGTTGAAGACCCATTCATTATTACTGGACAAACCCTCACAGTCTTATACTTTTTATATTACATTATCAACCCTTTAACATATCGACTATGAGATAACATCATCAACTAACTAATGAACTTGAACAAGTATATATTTTGAAAATATATGAAAGAAATTACAGCTTTCTATTAGTTTTACTAGATTTTATTAACTATAGAAAAAAGGCAAAAATTGCCATTTTTAATCTAAAAAAAAAAATTAAATAATTTAATGATCTAGGTAAAAAACTCTTCCAAGCAAGATATATCAACTTATCATATCGAAAACGAGGTAAAGTTCCACGAACCCAGATCCAAAAAAAAGAAACAAATACCAGTTTAATAAAAAATATAAATGAATATAAATTACCACCTAAAAACAAAACAACACAAATTATTCTTATAAACAAAATTCTTGCATATTCAGCTAAAAAAATTATAGCAAACCTTCCTCTTCTATACTCTACATTAAACCCAGAAACAAGCTCAGACTCACCCTCGGCAAAGTCAAAAGGAGTGCGATTAGTTTCAGCTAAACAAGAAATAATTCACATAAAACATAAAGGAAAACACAAAAACAAAAATCAACAATAATCCTGATAAACAATAAAATCTACTAAATTTAAACTTAAAATTAAAAAAATAAAAGATATTAAAATTAAAGCAAGACTTACCTCATAAGAAATAGTTTGAGCAACAGATCGTAATCCTCCTAACAAAGAATAAGAAGAATTAGAAGATCATCCAGCCATCATAATCGTATAAACTCTTAATCTTGAAACACTAAGAAAAAACAATAAAGATAAATTAAAATTTAAATATACTGATAAAAAAGGTATACATATTCAAAGAAATAAAGCAAGAAATAAATTTATTACAGGAGAAAAATAATAAATTCTAAAATTAGATATAAATGGAAAAGTTTGCTCCTTAGTAAATAACTTTACTGCGTCACTAAAAGGCTGTAGTAATCCCATAAATCCTACCTTGTTAGGTCCTTTTCGGATCTGAATATAACCTAAAACCTTCCGTTCTAACAAAGTTAAAAAAGCCACACCAATTAATACACAAACTACTAAAATAACTATTGAAAATAAAATTAAAATTAAATCCTTAATAACCAATATTACTTGTAACTAAAAGTCACATAAAAAGATTCTAAATCTATCGCACTAATCTGCCAAAATAATAATAATAATCAAAAAATAAAATTTTATTTGAATAATTGGTCCTTTCGTACTAAAATATTCCATTTATAAAAGATAGAAACCAACCTGGCTCACACCGGTTTAAACTCAGATCATGTAAAATTTTAAAGGTCGAACAGACCTAATATTCTAGCTACTACACCAAAAATAAATTTTAATCCAACATCGAGGTCGCAAACTTTTTCATCAATAAGAACTTTCAGAAAAAATTACGCTGTTATCCCTAAGGTAATTTAATCTTGTAATCTAAAAAATAGGATCATAAACTCATTAATCAATGTAAAAATAATAAAAAGTTAAGCAAATTTTTATGTCACCCCAACAAAATACTTCTAAAAATAAAATATTATTAAAATCCTTAAAAATCTTACTCCATAAGCATTAAACTCTATAGGGTCTTCTCGTCTTTTTAAAAAATCTAAGCTTTTTCACTTAAAAATAAAATTCTAATACATCTAATTCAAGACAGTTAATTTTTCATCGAACCATTCATTCCAGCTTCTAATTAAGAAACTAATGATTATGCTACCTTTGTACAGTCAATATACTGCAGCCATTTAATTAATCATTGGGCAGGTCTGACCTTAAATTATAACTCAAAAGGACATGTTTTTAATAAACAGGTGAAAATTATAATTGCCGAGTTCCTTGAAATAGCCTTACAAATATAAAATAATTATACATAAAATTATACTAATTTAATCATAATTCCTAAACAAAAACTGTTAAAGTAAAAATCTTAATATAAAAGTTAAAATAAATATAAATCAAATAACAAAAAGATAAATTAAAACATCCTTTAATTGATGGAAAATTCTAATCCTACAAATCAATTAAATCAAAATATTTTTAACAATATATTTAAAAGCTTATCCCTTTAAATATTAATTAGTAAAAAAACCAAACCTAAAACTTAAAAAGATCCTAATTACTAACTAAATTAAATCTATTTCTTAAGAAACCAGATATACTCAAAAACGAATAACATTTCATTACTATAATAAAATTATAAATACTTATTCTACAGTAAAATATATAATATTATAGCTCTTTTGAATTCGGGAAAAATTAAAAATAATTTATAATTTAATTAACCCTGATACACAAGGTACAACAAATAAAATTTTCTTTTAAAAATTTTAAAAAATTCTTTCTCAATACTCTTAACTATAATAAAAAATATTTTTTCAAACAAAAATAATAAAAATTAACATTCTTCCAACAAAAACAATTAAACAATTAAACAAAATAACCTAATAAATTCAAATTAAATTGAATCTCACAATTAACCTTTTAATGTAAATAAAATACTTATATCAAGCTCTAATTTGCTCATTCCAGGCTCATTTTCCAATAAGCCTACTTTGTTACGACTTATTCCATCTTAAAATGAAAGCGACGGGCGATATGTGCATATTTTAGAGCTTAATCAGTCCCCAAAAATAAAAAACTTACTATCAAATCCATTTTATTTTGAATATTTAATAAACAAAAACCACATATACCTATATTGTAACCCATTTTAACTTTTACATAAACTACACCTTGATCTGAAATATTTTATTATAAAAATCCCCAAAAATTATAGTCCTCCAAAAATTTTTATAAACGACGATATGCAAATTTAAAGAAAAAGTAACAATTATCGTGGACTATCGATTAAAAAACAGGTTCCTCTGAATAGACTAAAATACCGCCAAATTTTTTAACTTTAAAGATCTTAACTTATAATAATCATAGTACAAATTAACATTTCCAATAATAGGGTATCTAATCCTAGTTTAGAAAAGAAATTTCCTAACCTCAAAAACAAACATAAAACTTAAATTAAATTTAAAATTTCACCTAAAAAATTTAAATATAAATTTTAATAAATCAACTCTTAATTAAACTAAATAAAATTAACTAACATAATTTGTATAACCGCTACTGCTGGCACAAATTTTGTTTATGCTAAATCAAATTCCTAATTCTAAAATATCTTAATAATTAAATCTATATACTGCTAAAAAAAATAATTCTATTTAAAAAAGCAACTTTCAAAAAAAAGCATATACACAAATTAATAAGCCAATTCCAAAGCCAAAATAAAACTTTACATGTAAAAAATTATGTACTAACTCAATTTACAATTTCCTCCCTAAAAAACTCATTTTTGTGCCAAAAATAATCCTTTCACCCCCAAAGTACTATTCCCATACACAAAAATGAAAGTAAAATACGTTCAAAAAATCAAATTATTAACCCCCTAATAAATCAAAATTAAGAACATATTCTACAAACCAAAAAAAGACAAAAAATCGGGCATGAAAATTTCACAATTATTTTAACTAGTAAAATCAATTTATGAACAAAAAAAAAACAAAAATATAAATATAGAATACTCAAATAATCTAAATCGAGCTAAAAAAAGAACTATTTGAAAAAACCAAAAGTGGAATAACCCATTTTGACCCCCTAAAAATTTCAAATAAAACTTTTCTTATAAAATCATGTTTACTAACCCAAAGCAAAAAAATGGTAAACAAAAGCCTTAGGCCCGAAAAATTTGCGCTGTAAATAAATTTAAATATAGTTTTATAATCTATTATATAAGAATATATAGTTATAGTAATTAAATACCTTTTTTTTTTTTTTTTATATAAATATTTATATTATTATTAATATAAGTTATCACTTATTTATTAATAACAAATTATAAGTTTGCAATTACATTCAAATAGAAAAGATCATTAATAGATAGTAATTATTGATCTATAAAATATAAAATGTCTATTCTTATTAAACAATCGTCAAGGCTTTAATTCTCTCTCAAATAAGTTCTGGATCACCCATATAAATTACTCGTTAACATAGGTGAGTATTTACTTATAGATAATCATTGGCTTGATAGACATTAATAACTTAATCCACTTTCATTATTAGGATAGATCATTATATATTCTCTATTATATGAATATATATAATTATATTAAATAATCAATGATATATTAATATATAATTATATATCCATTATGTATATATTAAACTTTAATTGAAATTCAAAATTTTTCAAAACTTTTTTTCAAAATCTTGCCAAAACGGGGAAATTCCAGCAATTTCCCAAAAATCTCCAAAAATTAAAATTCAAAAAAAATCAATTTTTTGTCATTTTTTTGAAAAAAAAAAATCATCTACTAAAAAAAACTACAAAACCAATTTTCCCCCATAAAAAATAATTATTCTTATAAAAATAAATTTACTAATAAAAGTTAATGAAGTGCCTGAGAAAAGGGTTATTTTGATAGAATAAATTATGTACTTTAATACCTTCATTATATTTAACAGAATCAAACTATTTCCTAGGAAATCAAAAATCCTTATACATCTTATACTAAAATATAAAAAGGTAAGCTAAATCAAGCTAATAGGTTCATACCCTATATATGAAAGTCAATCCTTTCCCTTTTTAATTAAAACATTCAAAATCATTTTTTTTAGATCTATAGTAATAGGAACACTAATTTCAGTATCATCATATTCATGATTGAGAATATGAATAGGCCTAGAAATTAACCTATTATCAGTAATTCCCCTATTTTCTAATAGAAAAAATATTTTTTCATCAGAATCTTCATTAAAATACTTCATTACGCAAGCCATAGCATCCTTAGTACTACTAACAGCTGTAATTTTAATACTATTGACTAGAGAATTTATTAACCCCCTAATAAATTTTTACTTTTCAATAATAATAAACTCAGCATTGTTAACAAAACTAGGAGCAGCACCCTTCCATTTTTGATTTCCAGAAGTTATTGAAGGATTGAACTGAGCAAACTCCATAATCCTACTAACATGACAAAAAATTGCCCCAATAATACTTCTAATAAACAACAAAATCAACATACAATTCCTAATAGTAGTAATCATTTCATCCCTAATTATTAGAACGATAAGAGGATTCAATCAAATCAGATTACGAAAAATCCTAGCATTTTCCTCAATCAACCATATCGCCTGAATATTATCCACGTTAATAATTTCATTTTCTATATGATTAATCTACTTTTTAATTTATAGTTTAATTAACCTTAACGTAATCATAATATTCAGATCAACTAAAACCTTCTATATCAATCAAATCAACAACATTATAAACAAAAATAAAATAACAAAATTATTATTCATGATTAACTTTATATCCTTAGGAGGACTTCCCCCATTCATTGGATTTCTTCCAAAATGATTAGTAATTAACTGACTTACAAACAATCAATTTATACTAATTACCTTTACCATAATCATTACAACCCTGATTATACTATTCATTTACATCCGAATCATAATATCATCAATAGTCCTATCATCGATAGAACTTAAAAATTCAAAAATTGAAATAAACACTCCAATTCTAACAATAATTAATATATGGACAGTTCCGAGAATAATCCTTTGCACTATAGCATTAAACTTTTTATAGTTAAAGGATTTAAGTTAAGCAAACTAACAACCTTCAAAGTTGTAAATAGAAAAACAATTCTAAGCCTTGCCTTAGAATTAAGCCAAAAGCTCTATCAAAGAAACCTTTCCTTTCTAAAGTTTAAAAAATTATTTACCTTTAAATTTGCAATTTAAAATCATACTTGACTATTAAACCTGATAATGGAATCTAAATTCGTTCGTAAATTTACAATTTACTGCCTATTTCTCAGCCACA